TTGGTCGTGTATTAGCAGACGATATATATATGGGTTCACGGTGCATGGCCACTCGAAATCAAGATATCGGGGTTGGACTTGTCAATCGATTCATAACCTTTCGAACCCAACCAATATACATTAGAACTCCTTTTACATGTAGGAGTACGTCTTGGATCTGTCGATTATGTTATGGCCGGAGTCCTACTCACGGTGACCTGGTCGAATTGGGAGAAGCTGTAGGTATTATTGCAGGACAATCCATTGGGGAACCTGGTACTCAACTAACATTAAGAACTTTTCATACTGGTGGAGTATTCACAGGGGGTACTGCAGAACATGTACGAGCCCCTTCTAATGGAAAAATCAAATTCAATGAGGATTTGGTTTATCCGACACGTACACGTCATGGACATCCTGCCTTTCTATGTTATATAGACTTGTATGTCACTATTGAGAGTGAAGATATTCTACATAATGTGAATATTCCGCCAAAAAGTTTTCTTTTAGTTCAAAATGATCAATATATTGAATCCGAACAAGTGATTGCTGAAATTCGCGCGGGGGCATCCACCTTGAATTTTAAGGAAAGGGTTCGAAAACATATTTATTCTGACTCAGAAGGAGAAATGCACTGGAGTACTGATGTATACCATGCGCCCGAATTTACATATGGCAATGTTCATTTCTTACCAAAAACAAGTCGTTTATGGATATTATCAGGAAGGTCGTACAGATCCAGTGTAGTTCCCTTTTCTCTCCACAAGGATCAAGATCAAACGAACGCCCATTCTTTTTCGTTCGAACAAAGATATATTTCTAACTCCTCAGTAACTAATGATCAAGTAAAAGATAAATTATTGGATCCTTCTAGTAAAAAAGAGGATAGGATTCCGGATTATTCAGAAATGAATCGAATGGGTCATTGTAATCTCATATATCCTGCAAAAAATTTTGATTTATTGGCAAAGAGGCGAAGAAATAGATTCATCATTCCATTTCAATCGAGTGAAGAACAAGAAAAAGAATTAATCCCCGTTTCTCCTATCTCGATTGAAGTACCCATAAATGGTATTTTCCGTAAAAATAGTATTTATGCTTATTTCGATGATCCGCGATACCGAAGAAAGAGTTCGGGAATTACTAAATACGGGATTATAGAGATGCATTCAATCGTTAAAAAAGAGGATTTGATTGAGTATCGAGGAGTCAAAGAATTTCGACCAAAATACCAAATGAAAGTAGATCGGTTTTTTTTCATTCCCGAGGAAGTGCATATCTTACCCGGATCTTCTTCCATAATGGTACGGAACAATAGTATCATTGGAGTAGATACGCAAATTGCTTTAAATACAAGAAGTCGAGTAAGCGGAGTGGTCCGAGTGGAGAGGAAAAAAAAAAAGATTGAACTTCAAATTTTTTCTGGAGATATCCATTTTCCTGGGGAGACAGATAAGATATCACGACACAGTGGCATTTTGATACCACCAGGAAGTACAAATTACAAGGAATCTCAAAATTTGAAAAAATGGATCTATGTCCAACGGGTCACTCCTATCAAGAAAAAGTATTTTGTTTTGGTTCGACCCGTAGTCACATATAAAATAACGGACGGTATAAATTTAGCAACACTTTTCCCTCAGGATCTGCTGCAGGAAAAGGATAATGTGCAACTTCGAGTTGTCAATTATATCCTTTATGGAAATGGCAAAGCCACTCGGGGAATTTCTGACACAAGTATTCAATTAGTTCGTACTTGTTTAATATTGAATTGGACCCAAGACAAAAAAAGTTCTTCTATCGAAGAGGCCCGCGCTTCCTTTGTTGAAGTAAGAATAAATGGTATGATTCGAGATTTCTTAAGGATCGATTTAGTGAAATCCACTATTTCGTATATCGGTAAAAGAAATGATTCCTTATTTTTTTCTGATGATGGATTAGATCATACCAATATGAATCCATTTTATTCCATTTATTCAAAGACAAAACTTCAATCATTTAACCAAAATCAAGGAACTGTTCGTACATTGTTGGGTATAAATAAGGAATGTCAATCCTTTATAATTTTGTCATCATCCAATTGTTTTCGAATGGGTCCATTTACATTCAATAGTGTAAAATATCACAAAGAATCAATTAAAAAAGATCGCCTAATTCCAATTAGAAATTCATTGGGTCCCTTAGGAACAGCCCTTCAAATTGCGAATGTTTTTTCATTTTACCATTTAATAACTCATAATCTAACTCATAATCAGATCTTGGTAACTAATTATTTACAACTTGACAATTTAAAACAAACCTTTCAAGTACTTAAATTTCAATATTATTTAATGGATGAAAATGGGAGGATTTATAATCCCGATGCATTCAGTAACATCATTTTGAATCCATTCAAATTAAATTGGTATTTTCTTAATTACAATTTTTTTGAAGAGACATCCACAAAAATTCGTCTTGGACAATTTCTTTGTGAAAATTTATGTATAGCAAAAAATGGACCACACTTAAAATCGGGTCAAGTTCTAATTGTTCAATTTGACTCTGTAGTAATAAGATCGGCTAAGCCTTATTTGGCTACCCCAGGTGCAACAGTTCATGGTCATTATGGGGAAATCATTTATGAAGGGGATACATTAGTTACATTTATATATGAAAAATCGAGATCTGGTGATATAACGCAAGGTCTTCCAAAAGTGGAACAAGTTTTAGAAGTTCGCTCGATTGATTCAATATCGATGAATTTAGAAAAGAGGGTTGATGGTTGGAACGAACTTCTAACAAGAATTCTTGGAATTCCTTGGGGATTCTTGATTGGAGCTGAGCTAACTATAGCGCAAAGTCGTATTTCTTTGGTTAATAAGATCCAAAAGGTTTATAGGTCCCAAGGGGTGCAGATCCATAATAGGCATATAGAAATTATTGTACGTCAAATAACATCAAAAGTCTTGATTTCAGAAGACGGAATGTCTAATGTTTTTTTGCCCGGAGAACTAGTTGGATTGTTCCGAGCGGAACGAACGGGGCGGGCTTTGGAAGAAGCGATCTGTTACCGAGCTATCTTATTGGGAATAACGAGAGCATCTCTGAATACTCAAAGTTTTATATCCGAAGCAAGTTTTCAAGAAACTGCTCGCGTTTTAGCAAAAGCTGCTCTCCGGGGCCGTATCGATTGGTTGAAAGGACTAAAAGAAAACGTTGTTTTGGGAGGGATGATACCTGTTGGTACGGGATTCAAAGGATTTGTACATCGTTCAAGTCAACATAAGAACATTCCCTTGAAAACAAAAAAAAAGAATCTATTCGAGGGAGAAATGAGAGATATTTTGTTTTACCACAGAGAATTATTTGATTCTTGTCTTTCAAAGAATTTACATGATAGATCAAAACAACAATGATTTCTCGGATTTAAGAAAAAATAGAAAAGATTCATCCTTTTTATCTTCTCTGTATTTGTTATGGTTATTTAATTTAGTAATGTAATAAAATAAAGAAATTAAAATAATAACAAATAGAAAGGAATTAATGGTTTGGATTGTGTATCAATGGCCAATCCGCGTTCGAAAAGAAGGTTCCATTGGAACAATTATTTATTTCAGGATACCTCATCTCTTTCTTAAAAAAGAAAGAGAAAGTGTGGGGAGAAATGACAAGAAGATATTGGAACATCAATTTGGAAGAGATGATGGAGGCGGGAGTTCATTTTGGTCACGGTACTCGGAAATGGAATCCTAGAATGGCACCTTATATCTCTGCCAAATGCAAAGGTATTCATATTATAAATCTTACCAGAACTGCTCGTTTTTTATCAGAGGCTTGTGATTTAGTTTTTTATGCAGCAAGTAGAGGAAAACAATTTTTAATTGTTGGTACAAAAAATAAAGCAGCGGATTTAGTAGCATGGGCTGCAATAAGGGCTCGATGCCATTATGTTAATAAAAAGTGGCTTGGGGGTATGTTAACGAATTGGTCCACTACAGAAACCAGACTTCATAAATTCAGGGACTTGAGAATGGAACAAAAGGCGGGGAGACTCGCTCGTCTTCCGAAGAGAGATGCAGCCATGTTGAAGAGACAATTATCTCACTTGCAAACATATCTGGGTGGGATTAAATATATGACAAGGTTGCCTGATATTGTAATCATCGTTGACCAACAAGAAGAATATATGGCCCTTCGAGAATGTATTACTTTGGGAATTCCAACGATTTGTTTAATCGATACAAATTGTGACCCAGATCTTGCGGATATTTCGATTCCGGCGAACGATGACGCTATAGCTTCAATCCGATTAATTCTTACAAAATTAGTATTTGCTATTTGTGAGGGCCGTTCTAGCTATATAAGAAATCTGTGATTCATAATAATAATAAAATCAAAAATTGACTTCATAAATTCTATAATTGAATCGGTTACTATTCCTTAATCTCAAAATATATAAATTGAGGATATTATGTGATTAATCCGTTTACTAAATAGAAAATGAAATTTAAATTCAAGTAGACAAGTCGAGAAAGAGATGATTGAATCAAAATAATTAATTTCTTTTAAAGTTATATTTCTATTAGAGGACAATATGAATGTTCTATCATATTCAATCAATACACTAAAGGGTTTATACGATATATCCGGTGTGGAAGTAGGTCAACATTTCTATTGGCAAATAGGGGGTTTCCAAATCCATGGCCAGGTACTTATTACTTCTTGGGTTGTAATTGCTATCTTATTAGGTTCAGCTGCTATAGTTGTTCGGAATCCACAAACCATTCCGACTGGCGGTCAGAATTTCTTTGAATATGTCCTTGAGTTCATTCGAGATGTGAGCAAAACTCAAATTGGAGAAGAATATCGCCCTTGGGTTCCCTTTATTGGGACTATGTTTCTATTTATTTTTGTTTCTAATTGGTCAGGGGCTCTTTTACCTTGGAAAATCATACAGTTACCCCATGGGGAGTTAGCCGCACCCACGAATGATATAAATACTACTGTTGCTTTAGCTTTACTCACGTCAGTAGCCTATTTCTATGCGGGTCTTACAAAAAAAGGATTAGGTTATTTTGGTAAATACATTCAACCAACTCCAATTCTTTTACCCATTAACATCTTAGAAGATTTCACAAAACCTCTATCACTTAGTTTTCGACTTTTCGGAAATATATTAGCGGATGAATTAGTAGTTGTTGTTCTTGTTTCTTTAGTACCCTTAGTGGTTCCTATACCTGTCATGTTCCTTGGATTATTTACAAGTGGTATTCAGGCTCTTATTTTTGCAACCTTAGCTGCAGCTTATATAGGCGAATCCATGGAGGGTCATCATTGATTAGTCATAGGAAGAGTCCATTTTTAGCTTAGATCAAGGCAATATATGTGTGGCTCAAGATACTCTTTCTATTCTATCAAGATAATCTATTTATATTCTCTAAATATACAAATACAGTTTACGATAATAGAAAAAAAGATATTCGAAAAGTGAAGTTTAAAATAAAAGAAAAAGGAGTTGGTTAGTAGAGGTGGTTTGCACCAGGTATGTGGGATCTAATGGCTATAAGTTAACTATTGTCGATATTGTAGGTTAGATGTTACGAAGAATGATTAGAAAATCCGATTGAATTTAAGATAAAATAGGCGGTTTACGTTATGGAAGAAACATATGTATATTTGATATTAGATATTGATAAGTTATATATGAACGAATATTTAATTTGCCCTATCTAAATTTAGATAGGGATGCCAACCGAAGTGCTTCCATTTCGTTTTTGAATGTGATAAACAGATAAAATAAAGAAAAAGATCGAAGAATGATTAGAAAAAGGAAATGAAAAACTCAAATTGATTGAGTACAAATAGGAACTAAAAAAGATGAAGTCTTTCTAATGATCTAATGATTCAATAATATTATGATTTATTTTCTATTTCAATTCGGAATTTTTAGTTATTTCGACTGGATGAATATTAGCAATGGAATAATTAAGTCATAATTCATTGGTTGATTGTATCATTAACCATTTCTTTTTTTGTGTGTGAGGAACTTATCATGAATCCACTGATTTCTGCCGCTTCCGTTATTGCTGCTGGATTGGCTGTAGGGCTTGCTTCTATTGGACCTGGAGTTGGTCAAGGTACTGCTGCGGGCCAAGCTGTAGAAGGTATTGCGAGACAGCCCGAGGCAGAGGGAAAAATACGAGGTACTTTATTGCTTAGTTTAGCTTTTATGGAAGCTTTAACAATTTATGGATTGGTTGTAGCATTAGCGCTTTTATTTGCGAATCCTTTTGTTTAATCCGAGAAAAGAAATATGAGAAATACGTATTTCTTTTATGGTCTTGGACTTGCAAGTTGCTTTTTCACATTCTATCAAAATATCGCCCCTACACAATTACTTATTCGTTTTCGTTGAGAAAATAAACCACGGGAAGGACTAATTTGAGGATGAGGAATTAGTGTTACCCACTCGCTTTCTTCCTTCCCCTTCTTAGTCCAAAGGAAAAGTGTTGCAACAAAGGAGGTATTTTGCAATTCACACGAAACCTAGTACCTAATTTTATTCCAACTAATTCTATTTCAATAAGGATTATTCTTATTGGGAATCTCAATTGAACAAAATTAATTTGGAAGAAGTAGCAAAGGGGTGAAGTAATACAACGATTTTTTGAGTTTATCTATAATATAAGAAATACAAGAGGAGATCATATGAAAAATGGAACCGATTCTTTCGTTTTCTTGGGTCACTGGCCATCCGCCGGGAGTTTCGGGTTTAATACCGATATTTTAGCAACAAATCTAATAAATCTCAGTGTAGTGATTGGTGTATTGATCTTTTTTGGAAAGGGAGTGTGTGCGGGTTGTTTATTTCAAGAATAGGTTGGATTCAACCAGCTGTACCTCTTTTTTTCTTTATAACTAAAGGTGCATGGTTTCGCGAATTACTTCTGAATAAATAAAGAAATCATATGTAAGAACCATAGCATTTCGCAATTTGTTGGTAAATATACTTTGATTTTCTATCAACCAATAATGTGGGGCCATTAACATGGTTAAAGCTAAACCGTTTGAAGTCCAGGCGCAGCATGGTATTCTTTCTACCACTATGTTAATACCGAGACAGTTTTCAATTAAAAAAACGAGTAGTTAGAAATTTTTCGATATAGAACACTCATGTCGATAAAATGCTTTGAATCCTTTATTTATTGTTATGTTCATTTTTTTTTTTTATAAAAATTCTTTACTATTCTATAGTAAATAAATGTCAAACGCTGAGTCGATGACCTACATATAAAGTAACAAAAATTTTTGGATTTGAAGAAAAAAAAACAACTTTGCTGACAATTACTTATACTTATTTTTTTTTTGTTTGGTCAGAAGAGTCCTCCGAATACTCTGGTCTTGATTAGTGATCCGTTTATATTTCTTTTTGAATAGTAACAGAGAAGAGAGGATAGGTTCATTACATTCAAAAAAGATATGGAAATTTACCATAAAAATTGGAAGTAATTGAGCGTGAGAGCCAAATGAATTGAAAGATTC